CTCGAAAAAAGATAGCGAAAAAAATTATTCCTAGAGTCGATACTAAGAGGAATGTATAAACTAATGCTTCCATAGATTCAATCGTGGTTTACAATTATAGCTTCCATACCTGTTTATTTAGAGTTCCCAGATAAAAAAGAGCAAGAGTCAAAGCAAAGAAAAAGCAGCGATTCAAATCAAGATGTCCCCAGTACCCTATGTCAAATTACAAAAAGAAAATAGAGACGCAAAATCAGAGATTAATGTTGTATCAAACTACTTGTCTTCTTGTAGTTGGATCTCCAAGCTTTTGGAATGCTCCAAATTCCACCTGAGCGTCTAAATCTGGATCAATACCAGCAAAAACGTCTCGGAACAAGGTTCGAGCGCCATGCCAAATGTGTCCGAAGAAGAAGAGCAGGGCAAACGAAGCATGCCCAAAAGTAAACCAACCCCTTGGACTGCTACGAAAAACACCATCGGATTTCAAAGTAGCACGATCTAATTCAAAAATTTCACCCAATTGTGCACGTCTAGCATATTTTTTCACAGTAGCAGGATCGCTATAACTGACTCCATTTAGTTCGCCACCATAGAACTCAACAGTTACACCTACTTGTTCAACACTATACTTCGATTCTGCCCTTCGAAAAGGAACATCGGCTCGAACAATTCCGTCTCCGTCTACCAAAACAACTGGAAATGTTTCAAAAAAAGTAGGCATACGACGTACAAAAAGCTCACGCCCTTCTTTATCTCTAAATATAGGATGTCCTAACCACCCAATAGCTATTCCATCCCCGCTGTCCATTGAACCTGCTCTGAACAACCCACCCTTTGCCGGATTATTTCCGATGTAATCATAAAAAGCTAATTTTTCAGGAATTTTAGACCAAGCTTCGGATAAACTTTGATTTTCAGCCAGCCCAGCACCAACTCTTCGATATATTTCTTGCTGGAAGTATCCTTGATCCCATTGATAACGAGTGGGACCAAATAATTCAATGGGGGTAGTTGCTGAACCATACCACATAGTTCCAGCAACAACAAAAGCTGCAAAAAAGACAGCAGCGATACTACTGGAAAGCACGGTTTCAATATTTCCCATACGTAATCCTTTGTATAGACGTTGGGGCGGGCGGACACTAAGATGGAATAGGCCCGCCAATATGCCCAATGTCCCTGCTGCAATATGATGAGAGGCTATTCCTCCCGGAACAAAAGGATCAAAACCTTCCACACCCCACGCTGGATTTACAGATTGTACTTTTCCGGTTAGTCCATAAGGATCGGACACCCATATTCCAGGACCATACAATCCTGTTACATGAAAAGCTCCAAACCCAAAGCAAGCCACCCCTGAGAGAAATAAATGAATTCCAAAGATCTTGGGCAAATCTAAAGAAGGTTTTCCTGTACGTTCATCACAAAATATTTCTAGATCCCAATACACCCAATGCCAGATAGCTGCCAAGAAGCACAAGCCAGAAAACACAATATGCGCCCCAGCCACACCTTCATAGCTCCAAATACCCGGATTCGTTATAGTTCCTCCTGTAATACTCCAACCACCCCATGAATTGGTTATTCCTAAACGAGTCATGAAGGGTATAACGAACATACCTTGTCTCCACATTGGATCGAGAACGGGGTCAGAAGGATCAAAAACTGCTAATTCATATAGAGCCATCGAGCCGGCCCAACCAGCAACCAAAGCTGTATGCATTATATGGACAGCCAGCAAACGACCGGGATCATTCAATACGACGGTATGAACACGATACCAAGGCAAACCCATGGAATACCCCCTTATCAACGAAAGATAGAAACTATGTAACTTTATCACACTGGAAAAAACTATGTTATGGACCCCCTTTTTTCAGTGGATTATCTCGGAGAAAGGATTCCATTTTTTTTTTTAGTATTTTAGTCATAATATGACAATTCTGTTTGTAGGAACAAAGAGAAGCAGATCTATTCTATACCAGATAAGTACCAATACGCAATGGGAGGTTGACTCCATTTTAGATGAGCGAATGCATACAGATTTGTTCATCATTCAAAGAGTCTATTCGTAAGAATTTTACTTTATTCATATTCATTTTGTCTTCTTTTTTTTTTTATGTTATGAACTTATCGAATCCGTGCAAAGCAAATAAAATAAAAGCAAATAAAATAAAGAAAATAGAAAAAATAAAAAAAGCCGATATAATATTATTAAGAGAATAGATTCATATAATATTATTAAAACAATAAATTCAAAATTCATTGTTACGCTTTCACATCAAAGTCAAATAGAGTACTTCATTTTTTTTTTTTATTTCATTTTATGCCTATTGGTGTTCCAAAAGTCCCTTTTCGAAATCCCGGGGAGGATAGTTCAAATTGGATTGACGTATAGTGCGACTTGTCAGAGACATTGGGTCATTATGGGATTTCCCCGTTCTCTACCCCGATCGAGATATCCTCCGTTTCGCCAAAGAAGAATTGATTAAATCATCAAAAATTTAGAGCGTGAAGTGGCAATGAAGTGCAATTAGATCTATGCTTTGGAGGTATTCAGATTAATATTATCAATTAGAATAATTTATGGTTAGCTTGTTCGGACCAATAAAATGAAGTATCCAGGCTCCGCTTAGAAAAACCCAATTAGTACTATATCCATGATTACTATTTGTATCATATTCTATTTATAAATTAGAAATAGGAGTAATTTCAAACTGCTAATCATAATCAATCGAATAATTTAATAAATACGTCAAATATTTTGTGGAAGGCGTGAAATGAATTGAAAAAAAAAAAAAAAGGAAGTTGTAGCAAAAAGACGTGGTATTGGGGACATTTGCCCTATATGTGCAAATCAAAATCGGGCAGATCTTTACTCGGAGTAGAGCACAAACCTAAAAGAATTAAAGAAGCCCACTCAGTAACAAGAGAATGTCATCGTGATTTGAATTGGATCGTGATGAAAGAATACATCAATGAGAAGTTAGTTTGATAAGTTTAATGAATTTTTTTTATAGGTAAACGGGTAAAAAAACCATCTTTCTTGAAAAATGGAGGAAAAGCCCCTTCGTTATTCATTAAAAGAGAAGTTAGAAAGTACTCACTATCAAAAAAAGGAGGGCTGGGATCTACATATTGATTCTTTTTTTTTTTTTTTTTGCGGTTTTTGATGAACCGTATGCATCAAAAGGTGCATGTACGGTTCCTAAGGGATAGAATTTGATCCTAAGCAACCGACTTTATCGAGAAAGATTACTTTTTTTAGGTCAAGATATTGATAGTGAGATCTCGAATCAACTTATTGGTCTTATGGTATATCTCAGTACAGAAAGTGAGATCAAAGATTTGTATTTGTTTATAAACTCTCCTGGCGGATGGGTAATACCCGGAATAGCTATTTATGATACTATGCAATTTGTGCGACCAGATGTACAAACAGTATGCATGGGATTAGCCGCTTCAATGGGATCCTTTATCCTGGTCGGAGGAAAAATTACCAAACGTCTAGCATTCCCTCACGCTTGGCGCCAATGGGTTTTTTATTTTATTTGAAAGAAAAAAGAAAACTATGCCTTCGCCATATGAAATATGAATATTAAGTAATAATAGCATGGCATTTAGAATTCAATATAAGAAATTTTTTTATTTCGTTTTAACATTAGATTGTGTATTGAAAGAGTAGTATGAGATATTAAGGGTATTTCCGATTTTATCTTATTTATCGGGAGCCTATTTCAGTGTCGCAAACTTTTTTTTTTTTCACACCAGAAGGTTCTTAATGCTATTTATATTATTATGAATTATGAAAGAGGACGAAAAAAAAAAAAAAAGAAACTTTGGGATTGCTAAATCATCGATGAAATAATGCAACGGAGCCACCATAGTATTTTGTTTTTCTTAATTCCTCCCAAGAGAAGGGTGGTCATTATATCATTTACCGACCTAGGCCTTGTAGACTTTCTATTTTTCTTCGGTAAAGGCGAATTCTCTTGTAGAGCCGTATGCAATGCGCAAATAATGCCTGTACGGTTGTTCAATTCTATCTTTTTTTATTCTTTATCTCTTCTCGCGACCTTTTTATGCGAGATAAAGTAACCTTTTCTTTTTATTATCTTATATCATCAGGGTAATGATCCATCAACCTATTGCTGCTTTTTATGAAGCACAAATAGGAGAATTTGTCCTGGAAGCGGAAGAACTATTGAAACTGCGCGAAATCCTCACAAGGGTTTATGCACAAAGAACAGGCAAACCCTTATGGGTTGTATCCGAAGACATGGAAAGGGATGTTTTTATGTCAGCAACAGAAGCCCAAGTTCATGGAATTGTTGATCTTGTAGCAGTTGCATAAAAAATAGCAGGAATTTCACACAAATCGCGATTTGAGATTTTAGTTTCTTACCGAGGTTTCATATTCTATTTTAATAAAATATTAAAATAGAATATGAATATAGAAAGAATTCACAATCATCCGGTTAGGATCGATCTAAACCAGCCCATTATGCATACGACTCAACATGCCAACTATTAAACAACTTATTAGAAACACAAGACAGCCAATCAGAAATGTCACCAAATCCCCCGCTCTCGGGGGATGCCCTCAGCGCCGAGGGACATGTACTAGGGTGTATGTGCGACTCGTTCAGATTTCAGATTGTGGGTTGGGACAAAAGAAAAGAAAGAATTTTTCCACTATCCGCGATCAGTACCGATGAATAGGATAGAATGGAAGACTCCCCTTCACTATCTAAAACTAAAAAAAAAGATCTATAATATCCTTCTATTGTGTATCAAATTTATGGTTTCTATTGGTGCAAATTCAATTACCTCAATTTTCAATTGAAAATGCGAAAGAATTCCCCATTGGTAGCAAATGATTATCTGTTAAGCAGGGCAAATCTTATTTTAATTTAAATTAAAAAGCCGAAAATTGATGCCTCTATTCTTGCAAGAACGGACTAACAAGGTCAGTTAATCAGCTAATCCGCATAATTTAATACCGTTACTGTAAAAAAAGATCTCGTTGTGAAAGACCTACTACTGGGGAATTCATGGGTAGAGCCAAAAAGTGTGAACTGTACAAGTTAACAATAGCATTGATTAAATCAAGTAAGGGGGCTCCGGTGTATAGAGAGGACCTCGCCGTTTAAGAAATAACCATAGAAACGATGGAACCCACTATTTCTTTATCCATTTCTATTTACTACTTATTACTACTTCTTTTTATTTACTATGTTTTTGTTTGATACCTAGTACCGATAAAATTTCTTATTTCAAGGCGAAATGCTTAGAAAAAAAAAAAAAAAGAAAAAATCGTGGTTGGGAAGGTTAGAGTAGCAAAAGCCGTTGGAATTATTATTTTATACATTGGAAGAATCCGTTTTGTTATTCTAGAAAAGGGAAAAAGAATAACTGAAAGAAAGGAAATCAATTAGTTATTTATCAAAGTTTCGTTTATTCAATGACCAGAATTAGACGAGGATATATAGCTCGGAGGCGTAGAACAAAAATTCGTTTATTCGCATCAAGCTTTCGTGGGGCTCATTCAAGACTTACTCGAACTATTATTCAACAAAAAATAAAAGCTTTGTTTTCGGCCTATCGGGATAGAGATAGGCACAAAAGAAATTTTCGGTGTTTGTGGGTCACTCGTATAAATGCAGCAATTCGCGAGAATGCAGCATCCTGTAGTTATAGTACATTAATAAACAATCTGTACAAGAGACAGTTGCTTCTTAATCGTAAAATACTTGCACAACTAGCTATATTAAATAGGAATTGCCTTTATCTTATTTCCAATGACATGATAAAATAAGGAGATTGGAAGGAATCCTTCGGAATGTTTGACATGGAATTCCTTGGAAAATAAATTCCGGGAAGGTAGAATAGAAATAAATATGATAAAATATGATCATAATATGCTCAAGTAGCCAAACTAAAAAAAAAAAACATTCAATAAAAAAATCTTTATTTTTTTTACCTTACCAATTCGTTTTTTTACGAGACACGACAATCAAATCTGGATTCCTGGATTTTTCTCGAACAAAACATCAACCGACGTTTGAGTTCGGATTGGAATTTTGATTCAATTGAAGAGTAAGCCTATTTTTTTCTGGTTCTAAGACCCGTAGTTTTAGCGACCAACTCGTTTTTTTCAAATTGTCTTTCATTATTAAGAAAAGGTAATAAAGATAAAATACGAGCTTGTTTTATAGCAATAGTAATTAATCGTTGTTGTTTTAAAGTCAATCTATTCACCCGTCTAGATAATATTTTTCCTTGTTCACTAATAAATCGACTAATTAAACTCATGTTTCTATAATCAATTCGATCCCCCGATCCAATCGGGGGCAAACGCCTACGAAGAGACCGCTTGGGCTTAAGAAAAAGTCGCTTGGATTTATCCATGGCTTGTTTATTTTATTCCTTATTTCGAAAATCCTATTTCCTTCGATCGGATCAAAAATGCTAATGATTTAGAATTAAGAAATAGGATTTTGCTTGTTTCTATTTAAATATATATTAACATATGATATGCTAATCTATGATATGTTAATATGTCATTTTTCATCTTCCTTGTAAAAGTGACACGCAGTTGATCGATTCCATCTATTTCTTTATCTCCCCGTGAATTGTATGTTTGTAACAATAGGGACAAAATTTTCTCAATTCCAATCGACTAGGCCTATTGTGTCGATTCTTTTGAGTAATATACCTAGAAATACCTATGGATTTCTTATTAACACTGTTTCGAACGCAACTGGTACATTCTAAAATAACCCTTATTCGGACGTCTTTACCATTGGCCATGAACCTCCTTTTGGTTTTTATTCACTCAACTCTTCTATTTTCTTATCCGAAACGAAGAAGAAAAGAAGGAAAAAATAGAAATTGCTAACTCGAAATCAAATTATGAAAGATTTTGTTGCAGCCAATCCAATATAGTAATAGTAAAAATAAGTAATACAATGATTTTGAATTCTATTTACATTAGAAGTTTAGATTAGAATAGAAATACAGTCTTTCTATTTTATTTAAACTTCTTGTATGATATTGTTGCCCTAACCGCATTTCCACTTCTGTTCTCTTAATTTCTTAATTTTATTTAAAGTAAATTTACTTGAAGCTTGAACCCAGTTCCGAGTTTCGCTGAGTTTGAATCCACTTTTATTCTTTCTCTTTTCTAACTTATTCGAATTAGAAAAAAAAAAGAGGGGGTAGTAGTCAGAGATATTTAATTGTATCCCTAATTTTCTTCACCCCCCCGTGTTAATAATTAGAATGAAAAAAAAGGGAATGTCAAAGCATCCGGGAAAAAACGATTGATCTCTATCAATAGACCTGCTAAAGACCCGAACCATAGAGTACTTATTACTGGCGCTACGGATAGATATGTTTTTAGATCTCGCATATAAAATCCTCCTTCTGTATTCTTTATTGTAATACATAATGGCAATACATATATGATCAGATGTATATATGTAGTTAAATTAAATAAAGGACACTCGCATTTGTTTTGTACGCGGAATTCCTAATTCAAATTGAGAAATGTACAATGATTTGATAGATAAGATTTTCCTTTTCTTTTTTTAAAAGAACAAAATACGCCCCTTTCCGTCTGGGCATTCACGAAATTTACAGCGGGTTTCGTATTTTTTTTCATATGTATATAAGTTTATTATTATATGTTATATGATATGAGACAAAAAAAATAAGAAATGGCAAGACAAGTTGTGTATCTCAATGGAGAAAATGAAATGAAATAAGTATGTGGAAAACAAGACAGGGATTCTCTACAATGACATTGTAGACCAATTGAAAGGGATGTAGCGCAGCTTGGTAGCGCGTTTGTTTTGGGTACAAAATGTCACGGGTTCAAATCCTGTCATCCCTACCTATTACTTCGCCTCTGAGCAATACAACAACAAGGGATCAATTGAGATCAATTAAAATTGGACATACCTAATCATAAATTAATATGATATTCTTTATATCATATTTATATCATATTATTATTTATTATATTTATATTATTTATAATATATAAATATAATATAGTTTATATATGAAATAGTATAGGCATTTAAGATGTAGTGGAGTAAAAAAAAAAAAAAAAAAGAATCTTTTTACTTTTTTACTTACAGCTTTTTTTTTCAGCTTTTTTTTGTAATAAAAAAGCGCTCTTAGTTCAGTTCGGTAGAACATGGGTCTCCAAAACCCAATGTCGTAGGTTCAAATCCTACAGAGCGTGATTCCGTTCTTGTTTTGTTAAGTCAAAAATTTTAGGGAAAAACTTGAGCAGCAATCTTAATTTGACCTCCCGTGGATTAAAAAAAGGAGGAGGTCAAAAAAGGGTATTAATTAATCAAAGATCCAGCTGGTCACCGCGTCTGTATTGTAAATAAGCAGTTACGAATAATCCAGCCAAAGTAATAGGAATTAGACCTAAGACGATTCCAAATAGAAAAACTTCAATCATTTCAATTTGTTTGAAAAGAGAAAAAGGGAGGTAATATCTATCCTTAAATATTAATCCATATTGCCCATAAATCTCAATAACCAAGAATTGGAAATTGACACGGTAAGGAACTAGAAAATAAATGGAATACTGCAAAAAAAATTTCTTTTTTTTTTTATGAATTGCTCATTCAATTAATTTCAAATAAGTCGTATCTTGCTCAGACTAATAAATAGAACTAAAGTTATAGTTAAAGCTACTAACAGAAAACCGAAATAACTAGTTATAGTGAGCATGAAGGAGCTAAATAAACTATTTTTTTTTTTATTCATATATTTGTAAAGCACTTTCCTAAATTCAATTTTTGAAAAATACGAAGATAAGCAAAAATACCAATTGAAAATTTTTTATTTATTAATCATTTATCAATCATTATCATTATAGATTATAGACAGCACTAGCAAAAACAGAGCCATATAAGTAGAAAAAGATATCAATCTCATCGATCTCATAAGTATCATACCAAATCCTATCAATCGAATCAAAAGATTCATTGGAAACTCTTGAGAAATAAAAGAACAAACTAAATTGAAATATTAAATAAATAAATATTAAAATAATAATATATTATATATTAGAAGAACTGCGTTGTATAACTTCATTCAAAGAAACTTTCTTTGAATCAAACCACTACGGAATAAAATTGGAAAATCATTTCTATGTTGATCACTTCTTTTAGTTTATTTATTTATATTTATTTATTTGTATTGTATCGAATCCATTTTTTTTTAGATTTTAGAACGAAAAGTAACCCTCTATTTTTCTTTATAATATCTTTTACTTTATTTTTTACTTTCATTTTTTTTTTCTTTTAACTTATTTAATTTCTTAGTAGATTCATTCACATAATATCTCGAATAAGAAGAAAAAAAACCTCTTTGTAGTTTAATTAAGTATCAATAAAAACCTTTTGCATCGAATACAAGAGCAAGAATACATGTACAAGAACAAGAATACACACATTCCGAATATTGATAATATTGATTATTACAATTATATTTTCGCTGTTCTCTCGAATATTCTCTACTACCAGTACTTGTTTCTAGACAACCAAGCAATTCCTTAAAATGAAAAAAGGATTTCAACAAAAAATTCTTATTCTACAAGTACGAAGGAGAGATTTTTTGATTTCGCATCTAATTAAATTGTGAATTTGGGGAATAAGCTAATTTCTTTTATGAATTTTTATTATTAGAAAACAACCCATCAAATTCGCATTTTTCTCTAATCTATGGTACACGCTTCTACAGTGACAAGAAAAAGAAAAGACTAAAGAAATTATATAGGACTTCATTTTGATACTGATTGGAGTTGCGTTGCTGCGTCAGAAGAAGGATAGCTATACTGATTTGGTATACTTTAAAGAAACCTTCGGTACGATATTGACGATCTCACAAAGATTGAATTTCAGTGAATTTTCGTTTACTGATCTCATCTTTTACGGAATCGATCCCCTTTTGACTGTACAAGAATATGTGGAGCTCACATGTCTGGAAG